TCATTTTAAAGTTCTAAAAGTTTTAAAAGAAAGAACAAAAATTTTTCTACAAGAGTCAAAAGAAACAAAAAAGGGGGTTATCAAAAACGTTTTATCTTTGTTTATAAAAAGAATAAAAAAAGGACTATCAAAAGTAAATCCAACTCGATTATTTAGATTGAGAAAAATGTATGAATCAAGTAAAACTAACCAAGAAAAAAATTATATAATAAGCAATCAGACAATTCACGACTCGTTTAGTAAAATTCAATCTACAGACAATACAAATTATTTACTGAGAGAAAAAACAATTAAAAATCTAACTGATAGAACAAGCACAATCAGAAATAAAACAAAGAGTCTTACGAAAGAAAAAAACAGTAACGACAAGAAAAAAAGCAGTCCTAACAAAACAAGTTATAATGTAAAAGTCAAATCACCAAAAAATTTTTGGCAAATATTAAAAATAAAAAGAAGAAGCACTCGATTAATCTGTCAATTAAAAATCTTTATAAAAATATTCATTAAAAGAATATACATAGATACCTTTCTATGTATCATTAATATTGTCAGAATTCCTACACAACTTGTTCTTGAATCAATAAATTTTTGTTTTCATAAATACATTTACAATAATAAAACAAACCAAGAAAGAAAAAATAAAAAAAACAAAAAAGAAATTAACTTTATTTCGACTCTAAAAAGGGCACTTTACAATATTAAGGCTAGTAAGAGAAATTCACATCTTTTTTTTGACTTATCTTCCTTATCGCAAGCATATGTATTTTACAAATTATCACAAACCCGAGTTATTCACTTATATAAGTTAAGATCTCTTCTTGACTATCATGGAACATCTTTTTTTCTTAAGACTGCAATAAAAAATGATTTTTTAACACAAATAATATTTAAGTCCGAATTAAGACATAAGAAACTTCCAAATTATGAAACGAATCAATGGAAAAACTGGTTAAGAGGTCATTATCAATACAATTTATCTCAGATTAAATGGTCTGGATTAATACCACAAAAATGGCGAACTAAAATCAATGAAAGCGGTATGACCCAAAATAAAGATTTAACAAAATGGAATTCATATGAAAAAGACCGATTACTTTATGACAAAAAACAAAAATATTTTAAAGTATATCCATTACCAAACCAAAAAGATAATTTTCCAAAATACTATATATACGATCTTTTATCATATAAATCTATTAATTCTGAAATGAGGAAGGCCTCATATATTATTTATGGATCACCATCAGAATCAGAATTAAATAACAACCAAAAGATTACTTTTAATTACAACAATTATAAACAAAAATTCTTTGAAAGCCTGGAGGAAATTCCTATCAATAATTATCTAGAAGGGGGCGATCTTATGTATATGCAAAAAAAGCCAGATAGAAAATATTTTGATTGGAAAATTATCAATTTTTTTCTAAGACAAAAAATAGATATTGGGGCCTGGACCAAAATGGATTCTGACAGTAATATAAATACTAAGATTGGAAGTAAGAATTACCAAAAAATTGATAAAATAGAGAAAAACGCTCTTTTTTATCTGACGATTCCTCAAGATTCAGAAAGAAATCTGATCAATGACAAGAAACTCTTTTTTCATTGGATGGAAATGAATGAAGAAATCCTAAACCCCATATCAACAAATCTGAAACTTCCGTTCTTCCCAGAATTTGTGCCACTTTATAATGTATACAAAACCAAACCGTGGATTATACAAAGCAAATTACTTCTTTTAAATTTGAATAAAAAGAAAAACATCAATGAAAAGAAAAAATTCCATTTTTTTAGACCATCGAATGAAAAAATTTATTTTGAATTAATGAATCGAAATCAAGAAGAAAAAGAACCCCCAGGCCGAAGAGGTCTTAGATTCTATGCACAAAACCAAGATAAAACGAAAAAACAATACAAGATCCGGAATAAGATGAGACCAGAAATAATTTCCTTACGCAAACACTATTTGCTTTTTCAATGGATAATAGACGATGGTTTAATTCCGAAGTTAACTGAAAGAATGATCAATAATATAAAAATATTTTGTTACTTGCTTGGACTGAGAAATCCAAGAGAGACTACTATATCGTCTATTCAAAGGAAAGAAATAAATCTGGATATAATGGTGATTCGGAAGAAATTGACTCCTATAGAATTGAATAAAAAGGGGATATTTTTTCTCGAACCGATTCGTTTGTCTGTAAAAAATGGCGTAAACTTTATTATGTATCAAACCGTAGGTATTTCGTTGGTTCATAAGAATAAGTACCAAACTCCTCAAAGATATCGAGAAAAAAGATATATCGATAAGAATAAATTGGATGAATCTATCCCAAGATATCAAAAAATAACTCGAAATATAAACAAAAAATATTATGATTTTCTTGTTCCTGAAAAGATTTTCTCGTCTAGACGTCGTAGAGAAGTGAGAATTCTAATTTCTTTCAATTCAAATAATATAAATGGTGTGGCTAGAAATCGAGTATTTTGTAACAAGAAGAACATAAAAAGTGAGAATCCTTTTTTGGATCAAAGTAAACATCTTGATATAGATAAAAACGAATTAATTCAATTAAAGTTTTTTCTTTGGCCCAATTATCGATTAGAAGACTTGGCTTGTATGAATCGATATTGGTTTGATACCAATAATGGAAACCATTTTAGTATGTTAAGAATATATCCACAATCCAAAATAGGTTGATGGTACATTTTTCCTATCTATTCTGTACCATATATAAAAGCAAACATATGCACATATGCCCTGTCTTACATCTCAGTTTAATAGAGATCGATATTTTATTTAAAACTAAGCCAATGACATATCAATTTGTTTGGATAAAATCTATAAACGAATCAACGGAATCTTCCTAATTTTAGGTCTAAAGTATTCGACGTTGTGAGTGTAAAAACGTACGATCCCCCTTTTATCCCTGTCCAAATCAAATTAAATTTTTGATTAAAAAAATAGGGAGTCCATAAAAAAATTAAAATTCTTAAAATTATTGTGTATACTAATTACTACATTAAAATGACTGATATTATTATTACTGATCAATAAAATATATAAAAATATGTATATGTAAATTAAAAGATAAGAGGAACTTTTTATGATAAAAAATACATTCAGTCTAATTATTTTGAAAGAGGAAAACAAAGACAACAAGGGATCCGTTGAATTTCAAGTAGTGAGTTTCACCAATAGGATACGGAGACTTACTTCACATTTGGAATTGCACAAAAAAGACTATTTATCTCAGAGAGGTCTGCGTAAAATTCTAGGAAAACGTCAACGGCTGCTGGCCTATTTGTCAAAAAAAAATAGAGTACGTTATAAAGAATTAATTGGCCGGTTGGAGATTCGAGAAACAAAAAATCATTAATTTGAAGAGTCGTTTTGCATTTTCGCTTAAATTTTGATGAACTTCTTTTTGCTTTCAGCAATTCATGGAAAAATGAATCGAGAAAAAACCTATGACTGCACCAGCTACACGAAATGACCTTATGATAGTCAATATGGGTCCTCAGCACCCATCAATGCACGGTGTTCTTCGACTCATTGTTACTCTAGATGGTGAAGATGTTATTGACTGTGAACCGATATTGGGTTATTTACATAGAGGGATGGAAAAAATTGCGGAAAACCGAACAATTATACAATATTTACCTTATGTAACACGTTGGGATTATTTAGCTACTATGTTCACAGAAGCAATAACTGTAAATGCTCCAGAGCAGTTAGGCAATATTCAAGTGCCTAAAAGGGCCAGCTATGTCAGAGTTATTATGTTGGAGTTAAGTCGTATAGCTTCGCATTTGTTATGGCTTGGCCCTTTTATGGCAGATATTGGCGCACAGACGCCCTTCTTCTATATTTTTCGAGAAAGGGAATTGATATATGACCTATTCGAAGCTGCCACCGGTATGCGAATGATGCATAATTATTTTCGTATCGGAGGAGTTGCTGCTGATTTACCTCATGGCTGGATAGATAAATGTTTGGATTTTTGTGACTATTTTTTAACAAGAATTACTGAATATCAAAGACTTATTACACGGAATCCTATTTTTTTAGAGCGAGTTGAGGGAATAGGCATTATTGGCGGAGAGGAAGCAATAAATTGGGGTTTATCAGGACCAATGCTACGAGCTTCCGGAATACAATGGGATCTTCGGAAGGTTGATCATTATGAGTCTTACGATGAATTTGATTGGAGAGTTCAATGGCAAAAAGAAGGAGATTCATTAGCTCGTTATTTAGTACGAATCAGTGAAATGACAGAATCAATAAAAATTATTCAACAGGCTTTAGAAGGAATTCCGGGGGGGCCCTATGAGAATTTAGAAATCCGGCGCTTTGATAAAGTACGGGATTCCGAATGGAATGATTTTGACTATCGCTTTATCAGTAAAAAACCTTCTCCTACTTTTGAATTGTCAAAACAAGAACTTTATGTAAGAGTCGAAGCCCCAAAAGGAGAATTAGGAATTTTTCTGATAGGAGATAAGGGTGTTTTTCCTTGGAGATGGAAAATACGACCGCCGGGTTTTATCAATTTGCAAATCCTTCCTCAGTTAGTTAAAAGAATGAAATTGGCTGATATTATGACGATACTAGGTAGCATAGATATCATTATGGGAGAAGTTGATCGTTAAAATGATAATAGATACAACAGACGTACAAGCTATCAATTATTTTTTTAGATTGGAATCCTTAAAAGAGGTATATGGGATCATATGGATGCTTGTCCCTATTTTTACTCCTGTATTAGGAATCACAATAGGTGTACTAGTAATTGTTTGGTTAGAAAGAGAAATCTCTGCGGGAATACAACAACGTATTGGACCTGAATACGCCGGGCCTTTGGGAATTATTCAAGCTTTAGCAGATGGTACAAAATTACTTTTCAAAGAGAATCTTCTTCCATCAAGAGGAGATACTCGTATATTCAGTATCGGACCATCCATAGCAGTCACATCAATTCTACTAAGTTATTTAGTAA